ATGGATATATCCATTTCATGCCCAAAAAGATTCTTTATTTGTACATTGAGCCTTATAGTGATACTATAGTGATAGTGAGTCTGATTATCCTTGTCTTTGTTTATGTCTCGGGTTAGAACAAATTACTATAATGCGTCCCCGCCTGCGGATTAGTCGACATTTTTCACAAATTTTACGAACTGAAGCTCTTATTTTCATATTTGTTATTCCTTATCTTAATTCTGAATCTATTTCATTGGTAGAAAATAAGTTTCTTGAAATTTTTTATCTCGAATCGTATTGAATAAAAACCACCTAATCTTTCGAATCCTTGTTTCGTAGTCGAAAAATTATACGTCCTCTGGTTGAATCATAACGACTTACTTCAATTTTTACTTTATCTCCCGGCAGTATCCGTATAAAACTACGTCGGATCTTTCCTGAAACATAACCTAGAATCAGATCTTGATTATCTAACCGAACCCGGAACATGCCGTTGGGAAGCGATTCAGTAATTAAACCTTCATGGATCCATTTTTGTTCTTTCATTTCAGGTCAAGCCTCCTTGAAGTCTCAACTAATGGAGGAGAAACGACATTAGATAACTCATACCCTTGCTTTTTTTTTTTACAAACAGGAAGAAATTTTGGATCACATTTCGATATTAAAAGGATTACCATATATAACACAAAATTTCTCCGCCGATTCCTTCTAGTCGAGCCTCACGGTCTGTCATTATACCTCTCGAGGTAGAAAGAATTACAATCCCCATCCCACCTAAAATTCTAGGAATTCGTTGAGAGTTAGAATAGATTCGTAGACCGGGTCGACTGATCCGTTTTAAATTAAAAAAATTTCTATAGGGTTTTTTCCTATTCCTTCGATGTCGCAGGGTTAAAACCAAAAAATATTTGTTTTTTTCTCGATGTTTTCTGACGTTTTCGATAAAACCTTCTCGGAAAAGTATTTTAACAATATTTTCGGTAATATTAGTCGATGGTATGCGAACAACTCGTTTTCTATCCATACCAGCATTTCGTATAGAAGTTATTATCTCAGCAATAGTGTCTCTACCCATGATAAACTAAATTTATTGGTGCCTCAAAATTGGATATAATCAACATGTTTTTCTTGTTTTTATTAGTTTATGAATATGAATTTTTCAAGATATATGCGTGAGACACAATCTACTAATGAATCTAGTTCTTAATCGATTTATTTTACTCAAGGACATTACGATCTCATTTTATAATACCTCAGTAGTTTATAATACCTCGGGAGCTAATGAAACTATTTTAGTAAAATTTAATTGTCTCAATTCCCGTGGGATTGCACCAAAAATGCGAGTTCCTTTTGGATTTCCTTCTTGATCAATCACAACTGCAGCATTGTCATCATATCGTATTATCATGCCGCTGTCACGTTTAAGTTCTTTACAGGTACGAACAATGACAGCCCTGACTACTTCAGATTTTTCTAGGGGCATGTTTGGTACTGCTTCTTTGATCACAGCAACAATAACGTCACCAATATGAGCATATCGGCGATTACTAGCCCCTATAATTCGAATACACATCAATTCTCGAGCCCCGCTGTTATCCGCTACATTTAAATGGGTCTGGGGTTGAATCATATCAATTCAATTTTTTAGTCTATTCTTTCAATACAAAGGATGAAGAAAATAAAAGAAATATTGTTTGTCTAAAAAAGAAACCTGCGGTTTTGTTTCATCCCAAGAACCAGCGCTGCCGGTTCCACATTTTTATCCTGAAATAATAAATTGAGTTCGTATAGGCATTTTGGATGCTGCTATTAAAATAGCCCGCCTGGCTATATTTTCGGTTACTCCACCTATTTCATATAGTATTCGTCCCGGCTTAACAACAGCTACCCAATATTCAGGGGACCCTTTCCCCGAACCCATACGGGTTTCGGCCGGTCTTACTGTAACTGGTTTGTCGGGAAATACACGGACCCATATTTTTCCACCACGGCGTGCATTTCGTGTCATTGCTCGCCGACCTGCTTCGATTTGTCTAGATGTGATCCAAGCGGGTTCAAGTGCTTGAAGCGCATATTTGCCGAAACAAATATGATTACCTCGATAAGATATTCCCTTCATTCTTCCTCTATGTTGTTTACGGAATCTAGTTCTTTTGGGGTTATAGTTGATGGTTCTTTTGGAATTCCATCTCTACTACAGAACTGGGCGTGAGAGTTTCTTCTCATCCGGCTCCTCGCGAATAAAATAAAAAGTATTCAAAATTGAATTTCAATTCATTTGAATAGATATTAGAACGTTTTTATAAATCTTTATTTTCTTTTGTCCTTTAATTCCAATTCATTTGAATAGATATTAGAACGTTTTTATAAATCTTTATTTTCTTTTGTCCTTTATCCAAGTTTACTAATAAAAAAAAAGTTTTCGCGGGCGAATATTTACTCTTGCAATCTCCATTTCAGTCATAGCACTTGTTCGTGACTTCTTATAATAGATAAATTTATTTTCGGTTTACTTCGC